GCTAACGTAGCTTAAAAAAAAAGCATGACACTGAAGATGTCAAGACGAATTCTCGAAGATTCCGTGGGCACGAAGGCTTGGTCCTGACTTCACTATCAACTTCAACTAAACTTATACATGCAAGTCTCCGCACTCCTGTGAAAATGCCCTTCTCCCCCCGCCCGGGAATAAGGAGCTGGCATCAGGCACGCACCTGCAGCCCAAGACGCCTTGCTTAGCCACACCCCCAAGGGAACTCAGCAGTAATAGATATTAAGCTATAAGTGAAAACTCGACTTAGTTAAAGTAAATTAGGGCCGGTTAAACTCGTGCCAGCTACCGCGGTTATACGAGAGGCCCGAGCTGATAGATACGGCGTAAAGAGTGGTTAAGGAGACCCTAAACTAAAGCGGAACCCCACCAAGGCTGTTATACGCACCCGGAGGAAAGAAAACCCACCACGAAAGTGGCTTTAATAACCCCGAATCCACGAAAGCTATGTCACAAACTGGGATTAGATACCCCACTATGCCTAGCCCTAAACATTGATGGCACCCTACACCGCCATCCGCCCGGGAACTACGAGCATCAGCTTAAAACCCAAAGGACTTGGCGGTGCTTTAAACCCATCTAGAGGAGCCTGTTCTAGAATCGATAATCCCCGTTCAACCTCACCCCCCCTTGTTTTTCCCGCCTATATACCGCCGTCGTCAGCTTACCCTGTGAAGGGAAGATAGTAAGCAAAGTTGATATAATCTAAAACGTCAGGTCAAGGTGTAGCATATGGGGCGGGAAGAAATGGGCTACATTCCCTGCCCTAGGGAACACGAAAGATGAAATGAAATTCTCATCCGAAGGAGGATTTAGCAGTAAGTAGAAAGCAGAGAGTTCAACTGAAACCGGCCCTAAAGCGCGCACACACCGCCCGTCACTCTCCCCAAAACCCACGAATAAATAACTAATAAGTTAATAAACCTTTAAGGGGAGGCAAGTCGTAACATGGTAAGTGTACCGGAAGGTGTACTTGGAAGAATCAGAGTATAGCTAAAACAGAAAAGCGCCCCCCTTACACTGAGGAGACACCCGTGCAAATCGAGTTATTCTGACGCTAAAAAGCTAGCCCACAAACAGGAATAAAAAGCCACTATAAGTTTTTTCCGAAATAATTTAAAACAAGTAAATAAACCATTTTTCCCTCCTAGTACGGGCGACGGAAAAGAGTCAAGCGAGCAATAGAAATAGTACCGTAAGGGAAAGCTGAAAAAGAAATGAAACTAAACCATTTAAGCTTTAAAAAGCAGAGATTTAAGCTCGTACCTTTTGCATCATGAATTAGCCAGTCCCCCCAAGCAAAGAGCCCTTTAGTTTGGCACCCCGAAACTGAAGCGAGCTACTCCAAGGCAGTCTATTGTAGGACGAACCCGTCTCTGTTGCAAAAGAGTGGGAAGAACTTTGAGTAGAGGTGATAAACCTAACGAGCCCAGTAATAGCTGGTTCCCTAGGAAATGGATTGAAGTTCAGCCCCCTAAATCATTATGCCACCCTAGAATACTAGATCTGGACCTTAATAAATTAGGGGAGTTAATCAAAGGAGGTACAGCTCCTTTGAGAAAGACACAACTTTATTTAGGAGGGTAAGGATCATGCTAATCAAGGCGAGTGCCTGAGTGGGCCTAAAAGCAGCCACCTCAAAAGAAAGCGTTAAAGCTCAAGCACACTTTTAAGCCCCGTATTATGATAATATTTCCAACCCCCCTAGCCCCACTAGGGCCTCTCATGCAACCATGAAAGAGGTCATGCTAATATGAGTAACAAGGAGGTAAGAGACCTCCTCCTGGCACGCGTGTACATCGGAACGGCCAAACCACCGACCATTAAACGGCCCCAACCATTAGAGGGAAATGAATAATAAACTATACACTAGAAATGCATTCAAATTTACGCCGTTACCCCTACACCGGAGTGCTTGAAGGGAAAGACTGAAAGAAAAAGAAGGAACTCGGCAAACGAAAGCCCCGCCTGTTTACCAAAAACATCGCCTCTTGCACAATAAGAATAAGAGGTCCCGCCTGCCCTGTGACATCTGTTTAACGGCCGCGGTATTTTGACCGTGCAAAGGTAGCGCAATCACTTGTCTTTTAAATGAAGACCTGTATGAATGGCACAACGAGGGCTTAACTGTCTCCTTTTTCCGGTCAATGAAATTGATCTTCCCGTGCAGAAGCGGGAATAACATCATAAGACGAGAAGACCCTGTGGAGCTTTAGACAATAAGCAGAGCAAGCTAAATGCTTTTAAATTAAAAAAATTAAACTTGCGCACCCTACTTAAATGTCTTTGGTTGGGGCGACCGCGGGGAATACAAAACCCCCATGTGGAACGAGAAAACATTACTCTAAAGCTAAGAATCCCCATTCTAAGCAACAGAACTTCTGACCAAAACGATCCGGCTAAAGCCGATCAACGGACCGAGTTACCCCAGGGATAACAGCGCAATCCCCTTTAAGAGCCCATATCGACAAGGGGGTTTACGACCTCGATGTTGGATCAGGACACCCTAATGGTGTAGCCGCTATTAAGGGTTCGTTTGTTCAACGATTAAAGTCCTACGTGATCTGAGTTCAGACCGGAGCAATCCAGGTCAGTTTCTATCTATGGAATGATCTTTTCTAGTACGAAAGGACCGAAAAGGAGAGGCCAATGCTATAAGCATGCCTCGCCCCCACCTAGTGAAGACAACTTAAGTAGGCTAAGGGGCCTGTCCTCTCAAGCCTAAAAAAACGGCGTGTTAAGGTGGCAGAGCCCGGCCATTGCAGAAGACCTAAGCCCTTCCAATAGAGGTTCAAATCCTCTCTTTAACTATGACTCACACCTTAACCATCTATCTATTAAACCCCCTCACATTTATTATTCCAGTTCTTTTAGCCGTAGCATTTCTGACTCTTATTGAACGAAAAGTTTTAGGCTACATACAACTACGAAAAGGACCCAACGTTGTTGGACCATACGGTCTGCTCCAGCCCATCGCCGATGGTGTTAAACTGTTTATTAAAGAGCCTGTTCGACCATCCTCCGCCTCCCCCACCCTTTTTATTTTAGCCCCTATCTTAGCACTAACTATTGCCCTGCTTCTATGAACGCCATTGTCTATCCCCTACCCCGTTACCGATTTCAACCTAGGCATTCTATTCATCATAGCCCTTTCAAGCCTAAGCGTATATTCCATCCTAGGGTCAGGATGGGCATCGAACTCAAAGTATGCCTTAATCGGGGCCCTGCGAGCCGTTGCTCAAACTATCTCTTACGAAGTGAGCCTGGGACTAATTATTCTCAACACTATTATTCTTACAGGAGCATTTGCCCTACAGAACTTTAATACGGCTCAAGAGAGTGTATGACTAATTATCCCAATATGACCCCTAGCCGCAATATGATATATTTCAACACTAGCAGAAACCAATCGAGCCCCCTTCGACCTAACTGAAGGAGAATCTGAGCTAGTTTCCGGCTTCAACGTTGAATATGCAGGGGGGCCATTTGCTCTTTTTTTCCTGGCGGAATACGCTAATATTCTCCTTATAAATACCCTGTCAGCAGTCATGTTCCTAGGCTCCTACCACATCCCGGCCATCCCCGAATTAACATCCCTCAGCCTTATAACCAAGGCCGCTTTTCTGTCAATCATTTTCCTCTGAGTACGAGCATCCTATCCACGCTTCCGATATGACCAGCTCATGCACCTGGTGTGAAAAAGCTTTTTGCCTCTAACACTAGCCCTTCTGGTATGACACCTATCTGCCCCCATTGCCTTCGCAGGCTTGCCCCCCCAGCCATAAAGGAATTGTGCCTGAATAAAGGACCACTTTGATAGAGTGTTTAAAGAGGGTTAGATCCCCTCCAACTCCTTAGAAAAAGGGGACTCGAACCCCATGCTTAGGAGATCAAAACTCCTTGTGCTTCCACTACACCACTTTCTAGTGAGGTCAGCTAAGTAAGCTCTTGGGCCCATACCCCAAATATGTAGGTTAAACTCCCTCCTTCACTAATGAACCCCTTCGTCCTAGCCACCCTATTGTTTGGCCTTGGCCTAGGAACCACCATTACATTTATAAGCTCCCATTGGCTCCTTGCATGAATGGGTCTTGAAATTAATACCCTAGCCATTATTCCCTTAATATCTAAATCTCATCACCCTCGAGCAGTTGAAGCAACTACCAAGTATTTTCTCACCCAAGCTGCTGCAGCCGCAATAATTCTTTTTGCTAGCACCACTAATGCGTGAGTAACCGGACAATGGGACCTTCAACAAATAACCCACCCATTAGTAACAACCTTAGTTATTTTAGCCCTAGCTCTTAAGCTAGGGCTGGCCCCCCTTCACTCATGACTACCAGAAGTGCTTCAAGGACTAGACCTGACCACAGGACTGATTTTGTCTACCTGACAAAAGTTAGCCCCCTTTGCACTACTCATTCAAATTCAATTTTCTAACCCCCCCCTAATCATTACCCTCGGGTTATTATCTGTATTTATTGGAGGATGAGGGGGCCTAAACCAGACCCAGCTCCGGAAAATTATGGCCTACTCCTCAATTGCCCACCTAGGCTGAATAGCCCTAGTTATCCAATTTAACCCCTCACTTACCCTCACAGCCCTATTTACATATATGACTATCACCTCCTCATTATTTTTTGCCTTTAAAATTAACTCATCCACTAACATTAACTCATTGGCTACATCTTGAACAAAGACTCCTATTTTAGCCGCCCTTACCCCCCTCCTCCTATTGTCCTTGGGGGGCCTGCCCCCCATGACGGGATTTATGCCTAAATGACTAATTATTCAAGAACTTACCAAACAAGGGCTAGCTCCAACAAGCACATTAGCCGCCCTAGCGGCCCTTCTTAGTCTCTACTTTTACCTACAACTATCCTACGCAACTACCCTCACTATATCCCCTGGAAGCATTAGCAACCTGGCGACCTGGCGCCTCCAACCCATACAAAATTTTATACCAATTGCTATTCTGACTATAACAGCTATCTCTTTTTTACCCTTGGCCCCAACAGTCCTTGCACTACTAACCCCATAAGAGGCTTAGGCTAGAAATTAAACCAAGGGCCTTCAAAGCCCTAATCGGGAGTGAAAATCTCCCAGCCCCTGATAAGACTTGCGGGCCTTTACCCCACATCTCCTGCATGCAAAGCAGACACTTTAATTAAGCTAAACCCTCTCTAGATGGGAAGGCCTCGATCCTACAAAAACTTAGTTAACAGCTAAACGCCCCAACCAGCGAGCATCCATCTACCTTTCTCCGCCGCCGGAGACCAGACGGAGAAAGCCCCGGTAGACGTCTAGCCTACTTCTCAAAATTTGCAATTTCGTATGTAACACCTCAGGGCTTGGTAAAGAGAGGGCTTAAACCTCTGTTTATGGGGCTACAATCCACCGCTTACCTCAGCCACCTTACCTGTGGCAATCACACGCTGATTTTTCTCAACCAACCACAAAGACATTGGCACCCTGTATTTAGTATTTGGTGCCTGAGCCGGGATAGTGGGGACGGCTTTAAGCCTTCTAATTCGAGCAGAACTAAGTCAACCGGGGGCTCTTTTAGGAGACGATCAAATCTACAACGTTATTGTTACGGCACACGCTTTCGTTATAATTTTCTTTATAGTAATGCCAATCATGATTGGAGGCTTTGGAAATTGATTAGTTCCTTTAATAATTGGGGCACCGGACATAGCCTTCCCTCGAATAAATAATATGAGCTTCTGACTTCTCCCTCCGTCCTTCCTACTTCTTTTAGCTTCTTCCGGGGTTGAAGCAGGCGCCGGCACAGGATGAACAGTATATCCCCCCCTTGCGGGCAATCTAGCCCACGCGGGGGCTTCAGTTGACCTAACCATTTTTTCCCTTCACTTGGCAGGTATTTCATCAATTTTAGGGGCCATCAACTTCATTACAACCATTATTAATATGAAGCCCCCAGCAATCTCGCAATACCAGACCCCCCTTTTTGTTTGAGCTGTCCTAATTACAGCCGTTCTTCTTCTTCTCTCCCTACCAGTTCTTGCAGCAGGAATTACCATGCTCCTAACTGACCGAAACTTAAACACAACCTTCTTCGACCCTGCAGGGGGAGGGGACCCTATTCTCTATCAACACTTATTCTGATTCTTTGGACACCCAGAAGTCTATATCCTCATTCTTCCAGGGTTTGGCATGATTTCACACATTGTTGCGTATTATACTGGCAAAAAAGAGCCCTTTGGCTATATAGGCATGGTATGGGCTATAATAGCAATTGGTCTCCTAGGGTTTATCGTTTGAGCCCACCACATGTTCACAGTCGGAATAGACGTTGACACACGAGCTTATTTCACATCAGCTACAATGATTATTGCCATCCCAACAGGAGTAAAAGTCTTCAGCTGACTAGCAACGCTTCATGGAGGAACCATTAAATGAGAAACCCCCCTTTTATGGGCCTTAGGGTTCATTTTTCTTTTCACTGTCGGAGGGCTCACAGGGATTGTTTTAGCTAACTCCTCATTAGACATTATTCTTCATGACACCTATTATGTAGTGGCACACTTCCACTACGTACTCTCCATGGGCGCTGTTTTCGCCATTATGGCAGCCTTCGTACATTGATTTCCCCTATTTTCGGGATATACCCTTCACAAAACATGAACCAAAATCCAATTCGCAATTATGTTTGTGGGAGTAAACATTACATTTTTCCCGCAACATTTCCTAGGGCTGGCAGGTATGCCCCGACGATACTCTGACTACCCGGATGCCTACACATTGTGAAATACCATCTCCTCTATCGGCTCACTAATTTCTCTAGTAGCAGTTCTTATGCTTCTATTTATTATCTGAGAAGCATTTGCCGCAAAACGGGAAGTAATATCAGTAGAATTAACATCCACCGATGTTGAATGACTTCACGGATGCCCCCCTCCCTACCACACATTTGAAGAACCTGCATTCGTTCGAGTACAGGCAACTTAACGAGAAAAGAAGGAATTGAACCCTCATTTACTGGTTTCAAGCCAGTCGCATAGCCATTCTGCCACTTTCTTAATAAAACACTAGTAAAATAAGTATTACACTGCTTTGTCAAGGCAAAATTGCGGGTTGAACCCCCGCGTGTTTTAGAAACACCAAAATGGCACATCCCTCACAACTAGGACTCCAAGACGCGGCTTCCCCCGTTATAGAAGAATTAATTCACTTCCACGACCACACGCTAATAATTGTATTTTTGATTAGCACGCTGGTACTTTATATTATTGTAGCAATAGTATCTACAAGCTTGACTAACAAATACGTCCTTGACTCTCAAGAAATTGAAATTATCTGAACCATTTTACCAGCAATTATTCTCATCCTAATTGCCCTCCCCTCTCTACGAATTTTATATCTTATAGACGAAATTAATGATCCTCACCTTACAATTAAAGCCCTAGGTCACCAATGATACTGAAGCTATGAATACACAGACTATGAAGACCTAGGATTTGACTCGTACATGATCCCCACTCAGGATTTAACCCCAGGTCAATTCCGACTCCTAGAAGCAGATAATCGAATAGTAATCCCTATTGAAAGCCCTATCCGCGTACTTGTGTCAGCTGAAGATGTCCTCCACTCATGGACAGTACCAGCCCTGGGCGTAAAAATAGATGCCGTACCAGGACGCCTAAACCAAACAAGCTTCATCTCATCACGCCCCGGCGTTTTTTATGGTCAATGCTCCGAGATTTGCGGAGCAAACCATAGCTTTATACCCATTGTAGTAGAAGCAGTGCCGCTAGAACACTTTGAAAACTGATCCTCTATGTCCCTTGAAGACGCCTCATTAAGAAGCTAAGCCGGGAATAGCGTTAGCCTTTTAAGCTAAAGACTGGTGACCCCCAATCACCCTTTATGACATGCCTCAACTAAACCCCGAGCCTTGACTCACCATCTTAGTTTTCTCATGACTAGTATTTCTTACCCTTGTCCCCTTTAAAGTCTTAACCCACACTTTCCCTAACGAGCATCAAGCCCAAGATAAAAAAGAGTCTGTTACAGAACCCTGAAATTGACCATGACATTAAACATATTTGACCAATTTATAAGTCCCACACATTTTGGAGTACCATTAATTAGCCTCGCCCTGATTCTCCCCATACTTTTATACCCCGCCCCAACTACCCGATGACTAAACAATCGGCTACTATCCCTTCAAGCCCACTTCATCAACCGTTTTACCCAGCAGCTTCTTCTCCCCATAAACTCAGGAGGGCACAAATGAGCAACTCTATTAACTTCACTAATAATTTTCTTAATTACCCTAAACTTACTCGGCCTTCTCCCATATACTTTTACCCCCACCACACAACTCTCCCTTAACCTAGGCTTGGCTGTACCACTTTGACTAGCAGCCGTAGTTACTGGCATACGAAACCAACCGACCCATGCTTTAGGCCACCTACTTCCAGAAGGGACCCCAGCGCTTCTTATCCCTATCCTCATTATTATTGAGACAATCAGTCTTTTTATCCGCCCCCTAGCCCTAGGTGTCCGACTAACAGCGAACCTCACGGCGGGCCACCTTCTTATTCAACTAATCTCCACAGCCACATTTGTCCTTTTACCCCTAATGCCCGCCATTGCTATTTTAACCGCCACCCTTCTCTTTCTTCTTACCCTGCTAGAGATTGCAGTAGCCATGATCCAAGCATACGTATTTATCCTTCTTTTAAGCCTGTACTTACAAGAAAACGTTTAATGGCCCACCAAGCACATACGTACCACATAGTTGACCCCAGCCCCTGACCACTAACCGGGGCAGTAGCCGCCCTCTTATTAACATCAGGTTTAGCCATCTGATTTCACTTCAACTCCACAATTTTGATATCCTTAGGTCTTACGCTTCTTATTCTGACAATATACCAATGATGACGAGATATTATTCGAGAAAGTACATTTCAAGGTCACCACACACCCCCGGTCCAAAAGGGCTTGCGGTACGGAATAATCCTATTTATTACATCCGAAGTTTTCTTTTTTCTTGGGTTCTTTTGAGCTTTCTACCACTCAAGCTTAGCCCCCACCCCAGAACTGGGGGGCTGCTGACCTCCCATAGGAATTACTGCGTTAGACCCCTTCGAAGTCCCATTACTTAATACTGCTGTCCTTTTGGCATCCGGCGTCACGGTAACCTGAGCCCACCATAGCATTATAGAAGGGAAACGAAAACAGGCCATCCAGTCTTTAGCCCTTACAATCCTGCTAGGCTTTTATTTTACTTTTCTTCAGGCTATAGAATATTATGAAGCCCCCTTTACTATTGCCGACGGAGTGTACGGCTCCACATTCTTCGTAGCAACAGGCTTCCACGGACTCCATGTAATTATTGGATCCGCATTCCTAGCTGTGGGCCTGCTCCGCCAAGTCAAATACCACTTTACATTAAATCACCACTTCGGCTTCGAAGCAGCCGCCTGATACTGACATTTTGTTGACGTTGTATGACTATTCCTCTACGTCTCTATCTACTGATGGGGATCTTAATCTTCCTAGTATTAAATTAGTACATGTGACTTCCACTCACCAAGCCTTGGTTAAACTCCAAGGGGAGATAATGAATCTCGTCTTAATAGTTATTACCATCTCTATTCTGCTCTCCTCCCTTCTTGCCATCATCTCATTTTGACTTCCTCAAATAAGTCCCGACTACGAAAAACTATCTCCTTATGAGTGTGGATTCGACCCCCTAGGGACAGCACGATTACCATTTTCACTGCGATTTTTTCTTGTTGCCATTCTATTCCTCCTTTTTGACCTAGAAATTGCCCTTCTCCTGCCTCTGCCATGAGGAAACCAACTACTATCCCCCCTACTAACATTTTTTTGAGCAACAACCATTCTAGCCCTGCTTACCCTTGGCCTCATTTATGAATGGACTCAAGGGGGCTTAGAGTGAGCTGAGTAAGCAGTTAGTCTAAATAAAACATTTGATTTCGGCTCAAAAATTTGTGGTTAAAACCCACAATTGCTTTATGACCCCTCTTCACTTTTCCTTCTCATCAGCCTTTATTCTAGGGCTTATGGGGCTTACATTTCATCGAACCCACCTCCTTTCTGCCCTCCTTTGCCTTGAAGGAATAATACTGTCCCTATTTATTGCCCTCTCGCTTTGGGCCCTTCAACTAGACTCCACCGGATACTCAGCAGCACCAATAATTCTACTAGCATTCTCAGCATGCGAAGCCAGCGCAGGGCTAGCATTGCTAGTAGCAACTGTGCGGACTCATGGCACTGACCGCCTTCAAAACCTAAACCTATTACAATGCTAAAAATCCTAATCCCCACTTTTATGCTAACCCTAACGGTGTGGATCAGCCCGGCAAAATGATTATGGACTTTAGCCGTGGTTCATAGCCTAATAATTGCGTTAATAAGCCTACCTTGACTAGCATGACTATCAGAAACGGGCTGATCAAAGATAAGCCTATATATGGCGGCTGATCCTCTTTCAGCCCCCCTGCTAGTTCTTACCTGTTGACTCTTGCCCCTTGCAATCATTGCCAGCCAAAATCATATACTAGAAGAACCCCTAACCCGCCAACGCACCTACATCTCCCTCCTAACATTCCTACAGCTATTCTTGATCCTAGCTTTCACAGCCACAGAGTTAATTATATTTTATATTATATTTGAAGCCACCCTGATCCCCACCCTCGTAATTATTACGCGCTGGGGGAACCAAGCAGAACGACTTAACGCAGGCACATACTTTTTATTTTATACTTTAGCAGGATCCCTACCCCTCTTAGTCGCCCTCTTACTCCTTCAAAACGACACAGGAACCTTGTCTATACTTACCCTTCCGTTTTCTAAAACCCAACAACTAGGGTCCTACGCCGACAAGGCCTGATGACTAGGCTGTCTTATGGCCTTCCTAGTTAAAATGCCTTTGTACGGAATACACCTTTGACTCCCTAAAGCCCATGTAGAAGCCCCTGTCGCCGGATCAATAATTCTTGCAGCTGTTCTTCTTAAACTTGGGGGGTACGGCATAATACGAGTAATAGTTATGCTAGAGCCCCTTACCAAAGAACTCTCCTACCCATTCATCATCTTCGCCCTCTGAGGAATTATCATAACAGCCTCAATTTGCCTACGCCAAACTGACCTAAAGTCCTTAATTGCTTACTCATCAGTAAGTCACATAGGACTGGTGGCAGGAGGGATCCTTATTCAAACTTCCTGGGGCTTTACCGGCGCCCTTACACTTATGATCGCCCACGGGCTTGCATCTTCCGCCCTATTTTGCCTAGCTAACACCAATTACGAGCGAACTCACAGCCGAACTATAATTTTAGCCCGAGGATTACAAATCCTTTTACCATTAATAACCTCATGATGGTTTATTGCCAGCTTAGCCAACCTTGCACTCCCCCCCCTTCCTAACTTGATAGGAGAACTAATAATTATTTCTGCTCTATTTAACTGGTCGCCATGATCCCTACTTATTACCGGAACAGGGACGGTTATTACTGCGAGCTACTCACTGTACCTATTCCTAATGACCCAACGGGGTCCCCTTCCCCCCCACGCGATTGCTTTAAACCCTTCTCACTCCCGAGAACACTTGCTCATAACTTTACACCTTATCCCCTTAATTCTCTTGATTACTAAACCTGAGTTAATTTGAGGTTGAGCTGCTTGTAGGTATAGTTTAAGAAAAACACTAGATTGTGATTCTAGAAATAAGGGTTAAAATCCCATTACCCACCGAGAGAGGCAGTGAGGCAGTGAGGACTGCTAATTCCCACCCCCCCGGTTAAAGCCCGAGGCTCCCTCACCGCTACTAAAGGATAACAGCTCATCCATTGGTCTTAGGAACCAAAAACTCTTGGTGCAAATCCAAGTAGTAGCTATGCACCCCACCATACTTATAATAACGTCAAGCCTAATGATCACACTAACGCTCCTTTTACTCCCCCTTATTAACTCGCTTACCCCCCACCCCCTGAACTCCACCTGGGCCAGTGTGCAAGTAAAAACGGCGATTAAAACGGCCTTCTTTATTAGCCTCATTCCCTTGTTCCTGTTCCTAAATGAGGGAATAGAAGTAATCACCACTAATTGAAATTGAATGAACACAATCACTTTTGAAATGAATATTAGCCTAAAATTTGACTATTATTCCGTTATCTTCATCCCCATTGCACTGTATGTCACCTGGGCCATTCTTGAGTTCGCACTATGATATATAAGCACGGACCCAGAAATTAACCGATTCTTTAAATACCTACTTATTTTTCTAGTAGCAATAGTTATTCTAGTATCAGCCAACAATATATTTCAACTATTTATCGGATGAGAAGGTGTAGGCATCATATCTTTTCTCCTTATTGGATGGTGACACGGGCGTGCTGACGCTAACACCTCAGCACTACAAGCAGTAGTATACAACCGAATTGGTGATGTAGGCCTAGTCTTAGCCATAGCATGAATAGCAATAAACCTGAACTCATGAGAAATACAACAGATATTCTTCACCTCCAAACATTCAAACCTTACTTTACCTCTTTTAGGCCTTATTCTTGCCGCTACCGGTAAATCAGCCCAATTCGGACTACACCCCTGATTACCCGCTGCTATAGAAGGCCCTACACCGGTCTCTGCCCTACTCCATTCTAGCACAATAGTTGTAGCCGGCATTTTCCTTCTTATCCGCCTTAGCCCTTTAATGGAAAATAATAACACCGCTCTGACTATCTGCCTATGTTTAGGCGCCCTAACAACCTTCTTTACCGCTACCTGCGCCCTTACCCAAAATGATATCAAGAAAATCATTGCATTCTCCACCTCCAGCCAACTAGGGCTAATAATAGTAGCCATCGGACTTAACCAACCCCACCTAGCATTTCTCCATATTTGTACCCATGCTTTCTTCAAAGCCATACTATTTTTATGCTCAGGGTCCATCATCCACAGTCTTAATGATGAACAAGACATCCGAAAGATGGGTGGCCTCCATCACTTAATCCCCACCACCTCATCATGTTTAACGATTGGGAGCCTAGCACTAACAGGCATACCCTTTTTGGCAGGATTCTTCTCGAAAGATGCTATTATTGAAGCACTAAATACATCCCACCTCAACGCCTGAGCCCTGACTCTTACTTTAGTAGCCACTGCTTTTACTGCCATTTACAGCTTACGAGTAGTATTTTTTGTTTCCATAGGAACCCCCCGATTTATCTCAATACCCCCGATCAACGAAAACAACCCAGCAGTTATTAATCCCCTTAAACGGCTAGCATGGGGCAGTCTCGTCGCCGGCCTCCTAATTTCCCTTAACGCTTCCCCACTTAAGGCCCCTGTAATAACCATGCACCCTCTTTTAAAACTTTCAGCCCTCACCGTAACCGTACTGGCCCTCTTAATAGCCCTAGAACTTGCCTCTTTAACAACTAAGCAACACAGCAACACACCCCACCTAATCCCCCATCACTTCTCTAATATGCTCGGATTTTTCCCCATAGTAATTCACCGCTTTACCCCTAAACTATTAATAACCCTAGGACAAACCGTGGCCAACCAAATGATTGATCAAACATGGCTGGAAAAAACAACACCCAAGGCAATTTCCTCTGCCCAATTAAAATTTATTACTACCACAAGTAATACTCAACGAGGACTTATCAAGACTTATCTCACCCTGTTTCTTCTAACCCTAGCTCTTTCAATCCCCCTAATGGCTCGAAGAGCCCCTCGACTTATACCCCGTGTTAACTCTAACACAACAAGCAATGCAAGAAATAATACCCAAACACTAATCAATAACATCCCCCCCCCAGAAGAATAAACAAGGGGGACCCCCCCTATGTCACCACGAAAAATAGAAAGTGTTTTTAACTCCTCAACCGGAACTCAACAAACTTCACTTCAACCCCCACGAAAATATCAAAACGCTAGAACTACCCCCATGAAATAAATGAATGCCTGACCAAACACTGATCAACTACCCCAACTTTCAGGGAAAGGCTCAGCAGCTAAGGCTGCTGAATACGCAAATACCACTAACATCCCCCCAAGATAGATTAAAAAGAGAACCAAAGATAAAAAAGGTCCCCCATATCCCACTAATAACCCGCAACCCAACCCTGCCACAACCACAAGCCCTAAAGCAGCAAAAAACGGAGAAGGGTTGGACGCAACAGCAATCAAACCAACTACAAGACCAACCAATAAAAAAGACATTAAATAAGTCATAATTCTCACCTGGATTTTAACCAAGACCAATGACTTGAAAAACCACCGTTGTATTCAACTATGAGAACCTTTAATGGCCAGTCTACGAAAAACTCACCCACTACTAAAAATCATAAACGACGCACTAATCGACCTTCCTGCCCCCTCAAACATCTCGGCATGATGAAACTTTGGCTCTCTGTTAGGACTATGCTTAGTCACCCAGATTTTAACCGGCTTATTTTTAGCCATGCACTACACTTCTGATATCAGTACTGCTTTTTCATCCGTAACACACATCTGCCGAGATGTAAATTTTGGATGACTAATCCGTAACATCCATGCCAACGGAGCATCATTTTTTTTCATCTGTATTTATCTTCACATTGGACGAGGACTCTACTATGGCTCATACCTCTATAAAGAAACCTGAAACATCGGGGTCATCCTCCTACTACTAGTAATAATGACTGCTTTCGTAGGTTATGTCTTGCCATGAGGACAAATATCCTTTTGAGGGGCCACTGTAATCACTAACCTTTTATCGGCTGTACCCTATGTAGGAAGTACCCTTGTTCAATGAATTTGAGGCGGGTTCTCGGTAGATAACGCAACCCTTAATCGATTTTTTGCCTTCCACTTCTTGCTCCCCTTCATTATTGCCGCCATAACAATTATTCATTTTCTTTTTCTACACGAAACAGGCTCCAACAACCCCACAGGTTTAAACTCGGACGCTGACAAAATTTCTTTTCACCCATACTTCTCATACAAAGACCTACTGGGATTTGTTGCCCTTTTTATTGCCCTGCTAATTCTAGCCCTCTTCTCCCCAAATTTATTGGGAGACCCAGATAACTTCATCCCCGCTAACCCCTTGGTTACCCCCCCCCACATCAAGCCTGAGTGATATTTTTTGTTCGCTTATGCCATTCTCCGTTCCATTCCTAATAAACTAGGAGGTGTTTTAGCCCTACTCTCATCAATCCTAGTACTAACAATTGTCCCCCTATTACACACGTCTAAACAACGGGGCCTAACCTTCCGACCTTTGACCCAATTTTTATTCTGAACACTAATTGCAGATGTCGCATTACTTACATGAATCGGAGGCATACCTGTAGAACACCCATTTATTATTATTGGACAAGTAGCGTCACTCTTATATTTCCTTCTATTTCTAGTTTTTACACCTCTTGCAGGATGACTAGAAAACAAAGCCCTTGGTTGAAACTGCCCTAGTAGTTCAGAGCAAGAACATTGGCCTTGTAAGCCAAATGTCGGAGGCTAAATTCCTCCCTAGCGCTCAGGGAGAGGAGATTCTAACTCCCACTCCTAGCTCCCAAAGCTAGGATTCTTAATTAAACTACCCCCTGTATGTCTTTATTTAAGATATAGTACATATATGTATTATCACCATAAATTTATTTTAACCATTCATCCTATGTAAAGTCATTCATATGTATTATCACCATAAATTTATTTTAACCATTCATCCTATGTAAAGTCATTCATATGTATTATCACCATAAATTTATTTTAACCATTCATACAACAACATCTTTACTGGGGGATGACTAAAAAATTATACAACAAGAGAGACTTAATCACTACACGAATGAACTCACGTATTGAGTACGTTCCAACACCTAATACAAAACTCACCGGTTAAGTTATACCAAGACTCAACATCTCGTCATACTCAAATACTTAATGTAGTAAGAGCCTACCAAAAGTGATTTCTTGATGCACACGGTTATTGATGGTCAGGGACAAATATTGTGGGGGTTTCACTTAGTGAACTATTCCCGGCATTTGGTTCCTATTTCAGGTCCACGAATTGACTTATCCCCCTAGTCAATGAATTTTGCCAGGCATAAGTTAATGGTGGAAATCATATGACTCGTTACCCACCAAGCCGAGCGTTCACGCTAAGGAGCATTTGGTTCTCTTTTTTTATTTCCTTTCAACTTACATTTCAGAGTGCATACAGATAAGATAAACAAGGTTGTACATTTCCTTGATAGCAAGTAAATAGTATTAGTGTTAAAAGTCATTACTTAAAGAGTTACATACAGTTTTATCAAGGACATAATATGTGATAATTTCCTCATAAATACTCCATGTGCCCCCTTTGCGTTTTTACGCGTTAAACCCCCCCTACCCCCCCGGCACTACTGACATGACTGTTATTTCTGAAAACCCCCCCGGCACTACTGACATGACTGTTATTTCTGAAAACCCCCCGGAAACAGAAAAGTCTCTAGTGGTGCTCAATAGCCCAAAATGTGTTTATTTACATTATTATAATAATGCATCTA